TCGGTCTCAAGCCACGTTTCGATACCCGCGAAAAACAAGGGTCGGGGCCGGTCCGTCGTCATAAGCAAGACAGGACACCACTTATTATAAAATAATAAAGAATTACTAATAATAAGAAAGGGGAGTACTCTCTGACGGATTCGCTCTATTATTGCTTCCTATTCTTGAAGGAGTGATCGGGATTAAGCCGCGTGGCGATACCCGCGAAAAAGAAAGTCCTATTCGCTCTTTGGGGTGGGCCTTTCGTACTCCAATCCGTACGGGGAAAGGACAATTATTCAGCAAAATCTAGTGGATGGGGTTCCATATTCATGAAAAGCCAGGTTTGAACCATGTTACGGAACCAAGACAAGAATTCTTACTAATAATAATAATAATAAAGGGCCTTAAGCATAATAAGAAAGGGTTAAGGGCCTCCAACGCCTATAAATAGAAGCTTCTTTCAATCTCTATTTCGCAAAAGGAGACGGGACCAAACTTAGAAGTAAGAAAGAAAGACTTTGAGTAGCCATGGATATTGCCCAACAACTTTTCGCAATTCAGCAACAAATCCAAACCGTGGAAAACGAAAAGCTCCAACAAGAGCAAATGCTGGGTCTGTTCTGGGAGCATCCGCCAGCTCTCGATCCTGAGTTCATAGGCCGAATTATGCAAGGGATCAGGGACCGCATTCGCGGTCTGGAAGAAAGGAAGAGGGCGCTGCTCGAAGAAGAGCAAGCACTTATAGTGCAGGCTGTCAACCACGGGCACGGGGGAGACTAGAAGCGTCTTTTCTATTAAATTAAATAAGTAGTGTGTTTTAATGCATGGCTTTCTTTGTTATCTTTCATGTTGTTCTATGTCTTTTGTTTACTTAATATGATATGTTCTTAGTTTACTTTGTAATCTTGTGTGGCTGGTCTACGTGTGTGTAGGCTTCCTATTGGATGTACTCTTATGTAACGGCTATTAATGAATAAAATAAAAAGTGCTGGTTTGTCTATGTGCAGAAAGCTTCCATGCCTCGCAATCCTATCTTTAAACCCGCCACTACGGTGTCGTTAAAGTGCAGTAACGAGAGAGTTAGATAACAAGATACCCGATACTAACGATTGAAAGTAGCACAATGCGCCTCCGAATATAACTTTTATCGTAGAGCACTGAAGGCTACGCTTGCTCGAACATCCAACTCAAAACCCGCCCGCTTGCTTGCGAACAACAACTACCAGTTTACATCCCGGCTAAAGCCCCCTAATCTTGAATTCCAGTTCCTTACTGAACAACTACAACTACTGAAACTAATCTACCTAGCTCAAGTTCCCATACCGTAGCTCAAGTTTACCTTAGCAGCAGCAAACCAGACTTAGCCCTTAACATCCTTTAGCAAGCAAGTTAGCTACAGCGGAGCCTTCTTTTTAGTCCTTTTTCCTTTTCTGTTGGCAGGTATTTAGCTACAGGGGCAAATGTCTCCTTATAATCAATACCATATTCCTTGAGTAAAACCCTTGGCTACCAAACAAGCTTTGTAGCGCTTAACTGAGCCATCAAACCGAGTAAAGATCTTGTATACCCATTTAACCCCAACTACTGACTTTCCGGGAGGTAGGTAAACCAGATCAAAATATATATGTTGTATAAAATAGACTAAAGCAGAACTTAATCACCAAAGTAGAGTTGGGTAGAGCCCTAATAATGTAACTGAACGAAGTGGAAACCCACAATACGAGAGCAAAAACCCTCTATGTGTAAGAAGAAGAGCAAGACCGAGCGCGGCTATCAACCAACCTCACTTCTCGCCAAGCAGCATAGAAGCATAACTCGTATTTTCACCCTGTAACAACACAAAACAAAGTGTGGACGAACTGCCTTGAATCGATCCCACCTTACGCCTCTCTACATCCACGCCCTCGCGTAGCCTATCTATGTGCGCAATTTTATTTTCTCTCTCTTTACGAAATTAATAAATTTTTATTATTTGTTTGAATTTTAGATATTAATGTACGTATATGCATATTTTCTGCATGTGTAGGTCGATTTTATGCGTTTGAAAAAGCGCATAGGTTGGACCCGACTTCAAGTGGGAGAGGTGTACGCCAGTTCAAGACAGGGCTCCTTCAGCGATTGGAGCGGGTCGGTTTACTATTCTCGGTTGCCAATGCTTTATTTATGCTATTCATTTAGGATTAGGCATAGGCGTAATCGGACCTGCTTTTTTTTACACATCTCTCCTTATTTTTATTTGGGACCCTATTTTCACCCCTTTGTTTCACCCCTTTGAGCTTCTAGAAATAGGTTTGATTGTCCATCTTTTTGATATATCTAAGGCATTCTCCGGATAATTCAAATCGAAGCAATTGGATGCCCAACTCCAGCCTATATGATATGACCGATCAATAAAAATACTCCACCTTTGTCATATATTCCATACATCACACTAGATAGATATCATATTCATGGAATACGATTCATGCCTTGGTGGTGAAATGGTAGACACGCGAGACTCAAAATCTCGTGCTAAAGAGCGTGGAGGTTCGAGTCCTCTTCAAGGCATAATATTGAGAATGCTCATTGAATGAGCAATTCAATAAGAGAGCTCGGATCGAATCGGTATATCAATACCGATCCCGATCCGAGCTCTTGGAATTGGAATAAGTTCGGCAGCGGATCACGAAATCTTGGTGATCTTCTCTATCTAATGAACGGGGAGTCTGCTTTCAAACCGTCCGCCCTGCACCCACCCCCCGAGTATATGCTTCAACAGGAATCATAGATTCGAAACCTCTGGTAAAATGCCCGCCCGTAACCCAACAGATAAAGTACATTACATAGTCCAAGGATTGGCGACTTACCCATTCGGTGACTTTCGCACTGGACGTTCCCAAAATGGGTACTATCGGGTCGGGTGAATTCAATAATAGACGCCTGGTGGCATTCCAGCCTTCCTTCTTCTTTCAGGGCCTATCCGAAAGAGAAGAGAATCTAGTACTTCTTGGTTGTGAATATCTGAACTGGTTGTTCGCTGTTCAAGAATTCTTGTTTAGGCAGTTCATACCATCCATACATAGTGTTTTGATCTACGATTTCAATTCTTCCGTGTTTCAGCAGTAACATATTGTTCCATGGAGCTAAGGTCCAAAATATGGAAGAAAGAAGCGTTTCCACGACTCTACCGCCCAGTCAATTCTGTTCCACTTAATCCACCTTTCATGGCCACATATCTTTCCGGCTAAGGGATGGGAAATCCTTCTCCCGTTACATGAATCCAATAATTTTCATTTCATCATTTCATCCGGGAAAAGCCATCTTTTTCTCAACAATGTCTTTGTCATTTGATCCAATAGCGTTCCGTTAGATAGGAACAGATTTGATAAATACTGATAACTCTCGGATAGAGTATTAGAACGGAAAGATCCATTAGATAATGAACTATTCGTTCTAAGCCATCTCTGACGATTAATCAACAATTCAAAGTGCTTTTCTTGCGTATTCTTGATAAACCAGCGTTTATATATAGATGTAGGAGGATCCGTTTGGAAAGAAAGAAGCCCCTTTGACATCTCTTCATCTGCAAATAATTCTCGACGTGAAAACACAGAGCCGGGGGGCTGATCTTTGAATAGGAAAAAGAGTGGATCTGCAGGGTCCCAAATGAATTGACTTATTCGAAAAAGGCCTTGTTCTTTGGAAGATCTATCTCGTGTCTGGTACTGCACGGCTCCATTCTGCAAGAACTCCGAATCATTCTCTTGAAGCTCATCCTCTTCATCATACTCTTGAAGCTCATCCTCTTCATCATACTCTTGAAGCTCATCCTCTTCATCATACTCTTGAAGCTCATCCTCTTCATCATACTCTTGAAGCTCATCCTCTTCATCATACTCTTGAAGCTCATCCTCTTCATCATAAATGACCCGCTTGCCCCAAAATAGCCTGGACCCATAGGTAAATCCCAATTCATTGGGCCTTTCGATACAATCAAATAGAAAGGCCCAAGGGCGCCATATTCTAGGAGCCCAAACTATGTGATTGAATAAATCCTCCTCTATCTGTTGCGGGTCAAGGGCTCCTTCTTCCTCCCCCTCTTCAAACTCCGATTCATCGAGAAATCTCTCATCAAGGATAGAACAAGATCCGCTCTGCATCATATCTAAGGGATTCCTCGGTTCGGGCCGAAGAAGCAATGTCGCTCGATCATTATCAAACTGACTGAAATCTTTTTCTGTCCGTGAAGATCCCACCAGAGCGCCTTCTACTTCTAATAGGCCATGAACTAGATCCGAATCATTCTCAACGAGTCCATAAGAAGTGATCCCGTTTTTTTCATCGGGTCCGGGCAGAGACCAAAGATCTTGAGCGACCGATCCGGCAGAACAATTCAAAAGATAAAGAAGGATCGTTAATTTCTTCATGCTCGTTCCAAGTTCGAAGTACCATTTGTACAAATAAGAATCCCTCTCCTTACATGATTTCTTCTTCATATAGATAGATAAAGGATCTATGGAGCAATTACTTAGAAGTACATTTTGTGCTACAGCCCTTCCTATCTGATAGAAAAGGATCCCATGATCCTGAACCAATCTTACCTGGGATCGCAACTCCCAAGTTTGTCTATAAAGAGCGGATCTAATTGTATTAGTGTCTATAATTGATCTCTTCTGTGTAATACTAATGGATAGGGCCTCATCGGTAAGTGCTACAAGATCTCGTACATTGGAACCCATGGTTATGGACCCGAATCCGTTAGTATGGACCATTTTCGTTTCCAAGTGAAATCCCCTAGTATATGAAAGAGTGAAAAAGTGCTTTCGTTGTTGTGGAATAAGAAGCCTTCGTATCTTAATGCACGTATTTAATTTATTCGGAGCTATTAGAGCGGGATCCACTTTTTGGGGAATATGAGTCGAAGCAATAACAAGAATATTTCTAGTGGAACATCTTTCACAATCCCTGGAGAGATGGTTCACTAATAGACCGAGGGATAAGTAATTCGACTCATTCACATCCAGATCATGAATGTTTGG